CAAAAGTGTTAGCTCAACATACATATGTATGTATGTCTGTTTTCAAAGCACGAAGAGTAATTGATCAGATTCGCGGACGTTCTTATGAGGAAACACTCATGATATTAGAACTAATGCCTTATAGGGCATCTTATCCAATTTTAAAATTAGTTTATTCTGCAGCAGCAAATGCTAGTCATAATATGGGTTTGAATGAAGCTGATTTATTTATTAGTAAAGCTGAAGTCAATGGAGGTGCTATTGTGAAAAAGTTAAGACCCCGAGCTCGAGGACGTAGTTATCTAATAAAAAAAACCACTTGTCATATAAAGATTGTTTTAAAAGAAAAATAGAAATTTTGTATTCATCTAAAGAATAAAGAAAGAGAATTTAGATTCCTATTTATATTTAGAAATATTAAAAAAATAAAAAATATGGATGGAAAAAGAGTAGAAAAATATGGGACAAAAAATAAATCCACTTGGTTTCAGACTTGGAACAACTCAAAGTCATCATTCGTTTTGGTTCGCACAACCAAAGAATTTTTCCATGGGTCTACAAGAAGATGAAAAAATACGGAATTGTATTAAGAACTATGTACAAAAAAATAAGAAAATATCCTCAGGTTTCGAAGGAATTGCCCATATAGGCATTAAAAAAAGGATAGATTTGATTCAGGTCATAATCTATATTGGATTTCCAAATTTATTAATAGAAGGACGAACACGGGGAGTCGAAGAATTACAGATGAATGTACAAAAAGAGTTTCATTCTGTAAACCGGAGACTCAACATTGCTATCACAAGAATTGAAAAGCCTTATGGACAACCTAAGATTCTTGCAGAATATATAGCTTTACAATTAAAAAATAGAGTTTCATTTCGAAAGGCAATGAAAAAAGCTATTGAATTAACTGAACAAACGGATACAAAAGGAATTCAAGTGCAAATCGCAGGGCGTATCGACGGAAAAGAGATTGCACGTGTCGAATGGATCAGAGAAGGTAGGGTTCCTTTACAAACAATTCGGGCTAAAATTGATCACTGTTCCCATACAATTAGAACTATCTATGGAGTCTTAGGCATAAAAATTTGGGTATTTGTAAACCAAGAATAAGAATAATGGACCTTTCCTTATCTCGCCATTCTGCTGAGCGATAGAAAAAATTTAGAAACTTTTTTTTTTCTTTTTATTAATCAAAAGAAAAACGAACAATTCTAATTTCTAATTCTATAAGGTTGAATAAAAATTAGATTTACTCTTTAATTTAGGTTTAGTATAATTGCTATGCTTAGTGTGTGACTCGTTAGTTTTAGTTTTTTCTTTAGAGTTGAGAATTGAGATTGGAAAATAAAGGCTGACCCCACTATAAACTTAGTAACTATCAAAACTAAAGAAACTAAAAACTAATAACCAACTTATTGCTTCGTATTGTCGAGATCCCAAGAACCAGTCACTATATGACTGAATCAACCATATAGTTGTAGCAACTGAAATTCTTTTCATAAAAAAATCTGATTATGAATTGTGAAACAAAAATAAAGGGATGTGGAAAAATGGAGGGATGATAGAAAGAGAGAATAAAGATCTCAATGATATATGATATGATTCCAATATGTATGGTTTATGAAAATAAAAAAAAAGGCAGTGTGATAAAGCATCAACATCAATATACAATAAATATAAAAATATTTCAATTTCATTTAATTTTAATAATTAATTATTAAAAATTTTTTTTTTATATATTATTATTTATTATTATTTTATATTTTTATATTATTATTAATATTATTAATATGAATTATTAATATAAATTAATAGAAAATATAAATATTATAAATAATAAGATAGAAAAGGATATAAATAAAAAAAAATAATAATATAAAATAAAATAGATGAATAATCGAATAGAGCTTCGGGTTAAGAAAACTGAGGAGATTGACTCGGAAACAAATAACCGATTTTGTTGGGAGCTCCATTGCAGAGTTCAGGCCTAAGCATTAATGGAGAAGCTATGGGAACGATGGAACCTGTGACTACATAGGATTTTATTGAAAACGAATCAATCCTAATGATTCATTGGGTAGGATGGCGGAATGCACCAAGAAAAATGGATTTATTCTGAATGGTCATGAAATGACCCTACAAATAAAAGGAGGAAAGAGTCAATATTCGCCCGCGAACCCTTTGTTTTATATTTTATATATATATATTTTTTATTAAAATTCATTTTTCATTTATTGGTATTGGATGACTTTTGGGGTGATTCAATAGATTTTGGGGTGATTCAATAGAGGTAAAGTTAAATACTTTCTAAAATTTTTTCAAAGTAAAAGAAAAGTAAAAGAAAGAAGCATTATCTATAAACAAAAAACAAACACGTCTAGTTATCTAGTTATATATGCAGCTCCCTATGTAACAAATTAAATCAATATCAATATAATCAATATACAACAATATACAATATCAATATTCACTTTCAATATTTCAATAATAATAATATAAATAATAACCTTAGAGGGATCAATCTTGATCACTCCAGCTCCAACTTCGAACCCCAAGTACAAAAGGGTCTTTTTGCCAAAATCGATCTTGAAAGGACCATACCTAATTGGTTTGATTTTTCGACCGTCGCCTTTGAGTCTGTCCTTGCTGATTAATTATAAAAAATTAATTATAATTATATATAATTATAATTTATAATTAATTATAATTAATATATTTTCTTTATTTTATTTCTTTATTTTTATTTTGAGAAAATGAAATACAAAATACATGTGTATATGTAAAATTATTGAATCATTTCATTCGCGAGGAGCTGGATGAGAAGAAACTCTCATGTCCGGTTCTGCAGTAGAGATGGAATTCATAAACAACCATCAACTATGACCCCAAAAGAACCAGATTTCGTAAACAACATAGAGGTAGAATGAAGGGAATATCTTGCCGAGGCAATCATATTTCTTTCGGAAGATACGCTCTTCAGGCACTTGAACCTGCTTGGATCACAGCTAGACAAATAGAAGCAGGGCGAAGAGCAATGACACGATATGCACGTCGTGGTGGAAAGATATGGGTACGTATCTTTCCCGACAAACCTGTTACAGTAAGACCTACGGAAACACGTATGGGTTCGGGGAAGGGATCCCCCGAATATTGGGTATCCGTTGTTAAACCGGGCCGAATACTTTATGAAATGAGTGGAGTATCAGAAACTGTAGCCAAAGCAGCTATGGAAATAGCTGCATGCAAAATGCCTATACGAACTCAATTTTTTATTTCAGGATCAGGATAGGTAAACAAAAGTAAATAAAGGTGTATTGAGAATGAAAAAATAACCGCGGATTTCTTTATCTCTGGACAGACAATATTTATTTATTTTTTCCCTTGTCCCTTGCATTGAAATAAGAGATAAAAAAAAATGATATGATTCAACCTCAGACCCTTTTAAATGTAGCGGATAACAGCGGAGCTCGAGAGTTGATGTGTATTCGAATCATAGGAACTGGTAATCAACGATATGCTCATATTGGCGATGTTATTGTTGCTGTAATCAAAGAAGCAGTGCCCAACATGCCTCTAGAAAGATCAGAAGTAATTAGAGCTGTGATTGTACGCACGTGTAAAGAACTCAAACGTGACAACGGCATGATAATACGATATGATGACAATGCGGCGGTTATCATTGATCAAGAAGGAAATCCAAAAGGAACTAGAATTTTTGGTGCGATTGCTCGGGAATTGAGACATTTGAATTTTACGAAAATAGTTTCATTAGCACCCGAAGTCTTATAGTCTTCTAAATCAGACTAGTAGGTGAAAATAGGATATATCCTATATTTTATATTTCTATTCTATATTATATATATATTTTCTATTATTCGACTATTTCTATTATTCGACTATATATATATAATATGACTATATATATATATAATATATAAATATATAATATATATATAAATAATATATATAAAATATAAAATATAAATATATAATATATATAAAAATAATATATATAAAATATAAAAATAATATATATAAAATATAAAATTATTTAAAAATATGAATTATAATATAAATTATCAAATTCTATATTATATAATAAAATTATATTTATATTATATATAGAAATAAATAGAAATAGGAAATTATACTATTTATACTATTTCCTATTTCTATTTATATCCATAGTATAGATATGGAATTTATATCCATAGTATAGATATAGAATAGAATGATATAGAATATAAGATTAATATAGAAAATATAGAATTCTAATATCTAGCATTCTAATATCTATGCTAATATCTGAAATAGATCCGATTAGTAGATCGTGTCTCATGCATATACTTTTACTTTTAATTATAAAAAAAAATGAATTATTTAATAAATTAAATTCATTTTTTTTTTATAAATTCTAATTCTATTTTAGAAATTATAATTCTAAGAAATTAGAATTTCTTAATTTAATAAATAATTTAATTTTAATATTAATAATAATAAAAAAAAAAGAAGCATGTTGATTATATCAAAATGAGGAGGCACAAATAACTATAGTTCGTCATGGGTAGGGACATTATTGCCGATATAATAACTTCTATAAGAAATGCTGACATGGATAAAAAGGGAAGGGTTAAAATAGCATCTACTAATATCACTAAAAATATTGTGAAAATACTTTTACGAGAAGGTTTTATTGAAAACGTTCGAAAACATCAAGAAAGTCAAAAAAATTTCTTGGTTTTAACCTTACGACATAGAAAGACTAGGAAAGGGAATAAAATAACTTTAAAGCGTATCAGCCGACCCGGTCTACGAATCTATTCCAACTATCAACGAATTCCTAAGATTTTAGGCGGAATCGGGATTGTAATTCTTTCTACTTCTAGAGGTATAATGACAGATCGAGAAGCTCGACTAGAAAAAATTGGAGGAGAAATTTTGTGTTATATATGGTGATTCTACTGCGGTACCTTAATACTCTCTCGAACTTACTATTTGTAAAATAGAGAGGAGAAGTGAATTATAGAACTCTTCCTCTATTAGTTGATACTTAAAGGGGGTTATCTGGAATGAAAGAACAAAAATTGATTCATGAGGGTTTAATTACTGAATCACTTCCCAACGGTATGTTTCGAGTTCGGTTAGATAATCAAGATCTAATTCTAGGTTATATTTCAGGGAGAATCCGGCGCAGTTTTATACGTATACTACCCGGGGATAGAGTAAAAATAGAAATGAGTCGTTATGATTCAACCAGGGGACGCATAATTTATAGACTTCGAAAAAAAGATTCGAACGATTAGATCATTCTTTTAAACATCCCTTTCGTAGGAATGTAATTTGAAATTTTATTTTTAATAATGAAATAAACTGATTTTTTTTTGTTTCCAAAAAAATAGATTCAGAATGAAGGTAAGGAATAAAAAATATGAAAATAAGGGCTTCTGTTCGTAAAATTTGTGAAAAATGTCGCCTGATCCGTAGGCGCGGGCGAATTATAGTAATTTGTTCCAATCCGAGACATAAACAGAGACAGGGATAATTCTGATAATTCTTCTCAAGTTATAAATAATAAAAAAATTTTAAACCCATGTACATGTAAAAAGAAAGAAAAAAGGATCCGTTTTCATATAACATATAAAATGGATATTCCCGTATCTTTCTGTAGATTTCTGATTCTTCCCTAGATTTTTTTATTCTTATGAATATGAATATGAGATAATAAAATATGACAAAACCTATATCAAAAATTGGTTTACGTAAGAATGCACGTATTGGTTCACATAAGAATGAACGTAGAATACCAAAAGGAGTTATTCATGTTCAAGCGAGTTTCAACAATACTATTGTAACTGTTACAGACGTACGAGGTCGGGTAGTTTCTTGGGCTTCCGCGGGTACTTCTGGATTCAGAGGCACAAGAAAAGGAACACCTTATGCTGCTCAAGCAGCGGCATTCAATGCTATTCGTACAGTAGTGGATCAGGGTATGCAACGAGCAGAAGTTATGATAAAGGGTCCAGGTCTCGGAAGAGATGCGGCATTACGAGCCATTCGTAGAAGTGGGATACTATTAAGTTTCGTACGTGATGTAACACCCATGCCACATAATGGATGTCGCCCCCCTAAAAAAAGACGTGTGTAGAAATAAGAATCCCAGAGATTCCAAGAGAAATAAATGATTCAATGATCCGATCCAATAATCATAAATCATAAAATCATAAAAAAAAAATAATAATAATAGTATGGTTCGAGAAGAAGTAGCAGGATCCACTCGAACACTACAGTGGAAATGTGTTGAATCAAGAGTAGACAGCAAGCGCCTTTATTATGGTCGTTTCGTTCTGTCCCCGCTTATGAAAGGTCAAGCCGATACCGTAGGTATTGCCATGCGAAGGGCTTTACTTGGAGAAATAGAAGGAACATTTATCACACGTGCAACATCTGAGAATGTGCTGCACGAATATTCTACGATAGTAGGTATTGAAGAATCAGTACATGAGATTTTAATAAATTTGAAAGAAATTGTATTGAAAAGTAATCTCTATGGAGTTAGGGACGCATCCATTTGCGTCAGAGGTCCCAAATACATAACCGCTCAAGATATCATCTCACCACCTTCTGTAGAAATAGTTGACACGACACAACATATAGCTAACCTGACAGAACCAATTGATTTGTGTATTGAATTACAAATAAAGAGAGATCGCGGATATCGTATGAAATCCACAAACGAATCTCACGATGGAAGTTATCCTATGGATACTGTATCCATGCCTGTTCGAAATGCGAATCATAGTATTCATTCTTACGGAAATGGGAATGAAAAACAAGAGATACTCTTTCTAGAAATATGGACCAATGGAAGTTTAACTCCTAAAGAAGCACTTTATGAAGCTTCTCGTAATTTGATTGATTTATTAATTCCTTTTCTACATGCAGAAAAAGAGGACATGAATTTCGAGGAAAATGAAAACAGATTGAATCTACCCCTTTTTTCCTTTCAAGACAGATTCACTAATCTCAAGAAAAACAAAAAACGAATTCCATTGACATGTATTTTTATTGACCAATCAGAATTGTCTTCCAGGACCTATAATTGTCTCAAAAGGTCCAATATACATACATTATTGGACCTTTTGAGTCATAGTCAAGAGGATCTTATGAAAATGGAATATTTTCGCATAGAAGATGTAAAACAGATATTGGGCACTCTACAGAAGCATTTTGCAATCAATTTACCTAAGAAAAAGTGTTAATTTTAAATCCGTTGGAATTTCTAAAATTTTTAGTTTTTTAAAATAAGAATTTTAGAAAAAAAAAGAATAGAATGAGTTTTTAATCTCCGGTACGATCCATATATTTGCAGAATAGATCATAATAAGATTATAAGATTGATTTAAGATTGATTGATGTATCTAGGGAAGATCCAGAACGGGATCTTACTTAGATACCTATGTCGTGGTATTTCACGGTTTAATCAATTTTAAAAAGACCTAAAGTTAGGGATTTCTCAATAGGCAATGTTGCTCCAATACCTAACCAAAGAGCTACTGCAGTACCGATCAAAAAGACTGTTGTAGCTACTGGACGACGAAATGGATTTTGGAATTTATTGACATTCTCCAAAAAGGGTACTGTCAATAATCCTATTGGTACTGAAACCATTAAAAGAACACCCAATAACTTATTTGGTACTGTGCGAAGTATTTGAAATACGGGAAAGAAGTACCATTCGGGTAATATTTCCAACGGAGTTGCAAATGGATCCGCCGGTTCACCAATCATTGACGGCTCTAGAACTGCTAAGCCCACATTACATGCAATAGTGCCTAGAATTACTACTGGAAAAATATATAAAAGATCATTGGGCCATGCGGGTTCTCCATAATAATTATGCCCCATCCCCTTAGCCAATTTAGCTCTTAATACAGGATCATTCAAATCAGGTTTCTTTGTTATTTGGATAGGTGAATTCTTAAGGATCCATCCCCCAAAAGAACCGGACATGATAATTTTTTATCATCCGGCTCGAGCAAGAATCAAAAGAATGACAGAAATAGATCCATAGAACATAAATAGGTCCATAGAAAATCTATATTTCATACCATACATATCTACTATAATGTAGAATGTAGAATTACTCCATGTAAGAAAAGATTTATGAAATTAAATTTCCCCGAGTTGCAACGATTCATTGCTAATTGCAAAGAATTAAGTTCTGGCAAGGGCAAAGAAATGCTCAATATCCAAGTAGGCTTACAAATTCGATCATGATCAAGTGCTTTTTGGATTATCTCATGTCTTTTGGTTGTTATTTATCCCCACAAAATCCAGATTTTCTTACATACAACAATACAAAGTTTTTACTTGTTATTAATAAAATCTAACCTCTGTTCTTCCTTAGATCCCTTATTTAACTCCGATAGTATCATAGATCAGGGTCGATGCAAAGGAAATGAATGCATCTCCATACTATAATTAGATTACTAAAATAAAAAAAAAATAAATTAATCAAATAAAAAATAAAATAAATACTATCTATCTACTATCTAATTACTATTATTACTATTATCTAATTACTATCTAATTACTATAATTTATAATTAGAATACTATAATTAGAAAATTAGAAATTAGAATAAAAAGAATAAAATACTATCTATAAAATACTATCTAATTATTTATAATCTATAATTTAAATAAAAATCAAACAAAGTGTAATAGATAGAACATTGGATCATGCCACATCACTTATTCTAGGGATCTTACGGAGCCTGTTCATGCATAACATGATTCGGGTATGATCATAGAAAAGATTCTCCTCAAGCGAACCGGCCTATCCTATGCTACATAAGGGGATTGACGTGATGGTTGGATGCAGAGACACGTTGGGTTGTGAATTCCAACGTGGCGGAGAAAATCATATATCCGCATGGACCAATCAATAGTTCAAGTCACACACTCCCATAATCCATCCTCTTTTAGTAAAATATACTTCAACTATTCGTAACAATACAATACTTCAGAGTTGAAGAGAAGTATCCAAATAACATGCCTTATTTTTTCAATAATCCATATTTGTAGCAATGAAATATTCTTGTTCCTCCCCGATATGAGAAATTACAAATATCTATGATCTGCCTTCTCTATAAAGGACCCGAAATACCTTGCTTACGTATCATTGGGAAGTGCATTAACATAAATACGGCAGTAAGAAGAGGCAATACAAAAGTATGTAAACTATAAAAACGAGTCAAAGTGGATTGGCCCACACTAGCGCTTCCACGTAATAATTCTACCAAGGGCGATCCTATTATAGGAATAGCTTCAGGCACGCCTGTTACGATTTTGACTGCCCAATAACCAATTTGGTCCCGAGGTAAGGAATAACCAGTTACGCCAAAAGATGCGGTCAATACAGCCAGAACCACCCCTGTAACCCAAGTTAATTCGCGGGGTTTTTTAAACCCACCCGTAAGATACACACGAAATACGTGCAAGATCATCATTAGAACCATCATACTTGCTGACCATCGATGAACTGATCGAATTAACCAACCAAAATTGGCCTCAGTCATTATGTATTGAACAGAGGAAAAAGCCTCTGTAACGGTTGGACGATAGTAAAAAGTCATAGCAAAACCCGTAGCTACTTGTACTAAAAAACAAGTAAGCGTAATCCCGCCTAGACAATAAAATATGTTGACATGAGGAGGAACATATTTACTAGTGATATCATCTGCAATCGCTTGAATCTCGAGACGTTCCTCGAACCAATCATATACTTTATTGAGATAGGTAACCCAAGAAGGACTCCCCCTCTGAGAGCCGTATATGAGAATTTCATCTCGTACGGCTCAAGCCGAAACACACAAATACTGGTTTTCAACGGATATGGAATAGATAGTTCAAAACTTCTTGGGTCTTAGCCGCTTGACTCGATTTGACCCAAAGATACGAAGTAAGAATAAGAAAAATCCGGAATCTCTTCTTTGTGATGATAATGCCAAGAA